ATGCGATGACTATTTTCTACTAATCATAAAGATATTGGAACATTATATATCTTATTTGGTATATGATCTGGTCTAGTAGGAACTGCCTTAAGTCTTCTTATTCGAGCTGAGTTAGGGCAACCTGGGGCGTTACTTGGTGACGATCAATTGTACAATGTTATTGTAACAGCCCATGCTTTTGTTATAATTTTTTTTTTAGTTATACCAATGATAATTGGTGGATTTGGTAATTGACTAGTTCCTTTAATACTAGGAGCTCCAGATATGGCATTTCCTCGATTAAATAATATAAGTTTTTGATTACTTCCTCCCTCATTACTATTACTCCTGTCATCAGCTGCAGTAGAAAGAGGAGCTGGTACAGGATGAACTGTTTACCCTCCTCTAGCAGGGAATTTAGCTCATGCTGGTGGTTCAGTAGACTTAGCCATTTTCTCTTTGCACTTAGCTGGTGCCTCTTCCATTTTAGGAGCAGTTAATTTTATTACTACTATCATTAATATACGATGAAAAGGAATACAGTTTGAACGCCTTTCTTTGTTTGTATGGTCAGTAAAAATTACTGCTATTTTGCTTCTTCTTTCTTTACCTGTGCTTGCGGGAGCTATTACGATGCTTTTAACTGATCGAAATCTTAATACAGCCTTTTTTGATCCAGCAGGAGGTGGGGATCCAATTTTATATCAACATTTGTTTTGATTTTTTGGTCATCCAGAGGTATATATTTTGATTTTACCTGGATTTGGTATAATTTCACATATCGTGAGTCACTATTCATCTAAAAAAGAAACTTTTGGTATGCTTGGGATAATTTATGCTATGTTAGCTATTGGAGTATTGGGGTTTATTGTGTGAGCTCATCATATATTTACAGTAGGTATGGACGTTGATACTCGGGCTTACTTTACGGCTGCTACAATAATCATTGCCGTCCCTACTGGAATTAAAGTATTTAGTTGACTTGCTACTATCCACGGAGCTAAGGTTAAGTATGAAGCCCCAATGCTCTGGGCATTGGGTTTTATTTTCTTATTTACAGTTGGTGGCTTGACAGGTATCGTATTGTCTAATTCTTCTTTAGATATTATGCTTCATGACACCTATTATGTAGTAGCTCATTTTCATTATGTGCTCTCAATAGGAGCAGTTTTTGCTCTGTTTGGGGCATTTAATTACTGGTTTCCTTTACTCAGCGGAGTAACGCTTCATAACCGTTGAGCAAAAGCTCATTTCTATATTATATTTATTGGTGTGAATGTGACGTTTTTCCCTCAGCATTTCTTAGGATTGAGTGGAATACCACGACGATATTCAGATTACCCCGATTGCTATACAAAATGAAATGTCATTTCATCAGTAGGATCAATAATTTCATTTGTAGCTGTTTTATATTTTATGGTTATTGTTTGGGAAGCCCTTGTTTCTCAACGAAGCGTAGTTTGAAGAACTCATTTAGGAACTTCTTTAGAATGAGACAATATTTTACCAGCTGATTTCCATAATACTCCTGAAACTGCAGCTTTAGTAACTCAAAATAACTTATAGAATATTTATGAAATGAGTCTATGAGGACAATTAGGATTTCAAGACGCAGCTTCTCCATTAATAGAAGAGTTAATCTTTTTTCATGATCATGCTATAATAATTTTAATTATAATTATTAGGTTGGTTGGTTATGCTGCCATGTCTCTTATAACAAATAAATATACTTGTCGTTCTTTAGTTGAAGGTCAAGAAATTGAGACTATTTGAACAATTATTCCAGCTGTGATTTTGGTATTTTTAGCTTTACCTTCTTTACGTTTGTTGTATCTGCTTGATGAGATTGGAAACTGTAGATTAACTGTAAAAAGAATTGGTCATCAATGATATTGAAGTTATGAATATTCTGATTTTTCAAATATTGAATTTGATTCTTATATAATTCCTACTAATGAATTAGAACCTGGAGACTTCCGTTTACTTGAGGTGGACCATCGTGTTGTTCTTCCAACTGAAACTGATATCCGTGTGTTGGTCACTTCAGCAGATGTAATTCATTCATGAACTGTTCCTTCACTAGGAGTGAAAGTAGATGCGATTCCAGGACGATTAAACCAGCTAGGGTTTTTTATTAAATATCCAGGAGTTTTTTACGGTCAATGTTCAGAAATTTGTGGAGCTAACCACTCTTTCATACCTATTGTTATCGAGGCCATTCCTTTAAAAAACTTTATGGAATGAGTTACTAATATTTCAGATTAAAAAGTTAGTTAAAATATAATATAAGATTGTCAGTCTTGTGTCACTAATTCAAATTTAGTACTTTTTAATGCCTCAATTATCCCCACTAAATTGAATTTTATTATTTTTATTATTTTGATCTGCAGTTTTGTCTTTGTCCGTACTAATTTGATGGTCTAATAAAGTCTTTTTTAAAAGTGAAAACCTAGCTTCCGCAAACTTAAAAGGAAACAAATGAAATTGATAAGAATGTTTATAGATATTTTTTCCTCTTTCGATGATAATAATCAAGTTTTTATATCATTATATATATTAATGTGAATTTTTTCACTTATAACTATTGTTCTTTTTAGCTCATCATACTGAGTAATATTACCGCGGTGATCAAGAATTATTAGGATTTTTAAAGATACAGTCTCATCACAGATTTTTCGTTCTTATGGTATTAATATGGGAGGATTTATTAACATTGTAACGGGATTATTTCTGTTTTTAATTGTAATAAACTTATCTGGATTAATTCCTTATGTTTTTAGACCAACTAGACATTTAGCTATCTCTCTCTCTTTAGGTCTACCATTTTGGCTCTCTCTTATTATATCTGCAGTTATTTACAATCCAAGTTCTGTGGTTGCGGGCTTATTACCTATGGGTGCACCGGCTCCTCTTAACCCCTTTTTGGTTATTATCGAAACAGTAAGAATCATGGTTCGTCCAATTACTCTTTCCGTTCGACTTACAGCTAATATAAGAGCCGGTCACATTGTATTAACTTTAATTGGAAATTATCTTACAACTAGTTTATTTTTGTCTTCAGTCTTTTCTATATTACTATTACTTGCAATTCAAATTTTATATACTATTTTTGAATTTGGTATTAGACTGATTCAAGCTTATATTTTCTGCTTATTAATTACTTTGTATTCAGATGAGCATCCCCATTAATCAGGGATTTATAAAAATAATTTAGCTTTTAAATTACAAATTGTAAAAGAATTCTAATATTCATTTTTGGGGTATGAACCCAATAGCTTACTTTAGCTTATTTTACATTCTAAAATTTTGTTGGGGAAATTTAATTCCGTTAATAGATCTACAGTCTACCACCTTACGACTCGGCCACCAAGCAAACACACCAGGAAATTTTTCCGTTTTTGATTTTGCAAGTCAAAGTTTTAAGTAAACTATGGTGGGCAAGGTTTAAAGATTGTTCTTTATTTTAAGCTTTGAAGGCTTATAGTTTTGATAACTTAAAACCTTACCAGGAGGTTATGAACCTCTCTTAAGAAATCAAAATTCTTTGTGCCCTAACACCGCTTTGTAATGTATCTTTTTTAAAATTTAATTAATCTTCTTACTTGGAAGGCAAGCGTACTATTTCATACTCAAAAGATTATTTCCGATAAACAAGTTTTTATACTTTTAGAATGAAAATCTAACGTGCAAATTTACACCACAGAAATTTTTTCTCTCTTCCTTCTCCTTGTTTAAGGAAGCTAACGATTACCCACGATTAAATTTGAAACTAGTAATCAAATATTTATTATTCGCAATAATAAACTTGGTCCTGATTTATAAATATGGCAAAAACTAAAAAATACACATGGTTTTTATAAAAAGAGACGAGGTAGGAAAGACAAAAATGATTTTAATATATGGTTAAAAGCTTCTTCTTTCTTAGGGCATTATAAAAATAAAGAATGCCTTGAAAAGTCCCGTTAACACCAGTGCTGAAGTTTAATTAAAAAGTGAGAGCTTGTATTAATTTAGTTGATTAAATTTGGTCAATTTTGGTGCCAGCATCCGCGGTTAGACCGAGAAATTAAGTCATATAAGAATGGTAAAAGGACAGTTAGACGTAAATTGATTTGAAGTTTTATCTGATTTTCTTATAGAAAAGTAAAATTTATATATAAGAATATAATTTAATTGAAAACTATGAAGTTGAATCTGTGATGCCCTGGAGGGAAACTGGGATTAGATACCCCATTATTCCTGGATGTAAACTAAACTTAAATTTACCAGAGTACTATGAATAACATAAAATTTAAAACTCAAAGGACTTGGCGGTATTTTAGACCATTTAGGGGAACCTGTCTCGTAATCGATAGTCCACGTTGTACCTAACCTTTTTTTGCTTTCAGCTTGTATATCGTTGTCGTCAGGTAACTTTTTAGAAACTAGAAGTTAGCTAAAAATAGTGAATTTAAACGTCAAATCAAGGTGCAGTTAGTAAAAAGGGGAAGATGGGTTACAATTATTTCAATTATAACTACGGAAAATCACAGAAATTGGTGATTCAAAGGAGGACTTAAAAGTAAATTAGAATACATAAATAATTTGAATAAGGCTCTGAGATGTGCACACATCGCCCGTCGCTCTTGTTGGAAAATAAGATAAGTCGTAACACAGTAGGGGTAATGGAAATTGTTCCTAAATTAAAAACATAGTATAATGTAATACATTTCATTTACACTGAAAATATACTTAACTAATGAGTTGTTTTTAAACTAAAATAAATTATAGAATAATATAATTAAAACTCTTTTACAATTAAAACATTATTAAACTAAGTAAAGGAGATTAAAAATTATTTCATATTTCTAATTAAAGTACTGTGAAGGAATAATTTTAATTATATAAAAGAAAAAATTAATTTTTGTACCTTTTGTATCATGGTTTAGCTAGATTTTTAGTTGAATATACAATTTCTCGAAATTTAATGAGCTATTTTTAACCCTTATATTAGTAACTAGAGACTAATTGTGGCAGAAATTTTCTCAGAGTTAAAAATAGAAATGAAATTTTATTCGCATTAAATGATAGCTAGTTCTTTTAAAAAAACATAGAAGTGTTAAGAATTAAATTGTTTTTAATAAAAAAAGAATTAAAAATATTTAATTTAGTAAAATTTTTGAGGATAAGCTCAAAAATGTTTATAATCTTTGTATAAATTAATTTCTAAATTTAAGCTTGAAAATAGCTAAAACCAATAGACTTTGTTATAATTTCATTAATTTTAAAGAAATATAATTAATCTACTAAGTAATTTGATAAAAGAAATTTCTGGAACCGCCTCATGACTTATATACATGCTAAGATGAGTATTTTTAACATATGGATTTATTAAAAACATATAATTTTAAGATTTATTTTTATTTATTCAAAAAAAATTATAAAAAGGAACTCGGCAAATAAAATATTCTGCCTGTTTATTAAAAACATGGCTCCTTGTAATAACACTAGATAGGGAGTCGGACCTGCCCAGTGAATTTCTTTTTAACGGCCGCGGTACTCTGACCGTGCAAAGGTAGCATAATCATTTGCCTTATAATTGAAGGCTAGTATGAATGGTTTGACAAGAATATAGCTGTCTCTTTATAATTTTATAGAATTTTATTTTAAAGTGAAGAAGCTTTAATCTCATTAAAAGACAAGAAGACCCTATCGAGCTTAAAAAAAATCTATAGAAATTAATTAATAATTGATCTTAAAAAATTAACTATTGAATATTTTGGTTGGGGCGACTGAGGAACCAATAAAGCTTCCTTTCATAGTAACAACATTCGTGTATTGATCCAAAATTTTTGATTAAAGAACATAGTTACCGTAGGGATAACAGCATTATCTTTTTTAAGAGCTCTTATCGAAAAAAAGGTTTGTGACCTCGATGTTGGACCAGAATATCCTAAAGATGCAGACGTCTTTAAGGGTTGGTCTGTTCGACCATTAAAATTCTACGTGATCTGAGTTTAGACCGGCGCGAGCCAGGTCAGTTTCTATCTTTAATTTATCAAATAAATTCAGTACGAAAGGACCAGTTTATTATAAAAACTTGTATTATAAAATGAAAAAATATAATAGAAATTTTATAGAATTAATGCTATCAAATTAGCAAAAACTAATGCAATTGACTTAGGATCAATAGATATAGGTGAAATTCCTTTATTTGATACCAAAACATAAAGATGGCAGATTTAAGTGCATTAGGTTTAAGCCCTAAATATGAAGATGAAATTTCTTTTCTTTATAATGTTCCATTCCATTGTTTCTTCTTTATTTACCTATATTTGTATTTTACTTGCTGTTGCTTTCTTTACTTTATTAGAACGAAAAGGGTTAAGATATATTCAAATTCGTAAAGGACCAAATAAAGTTGGGCTAATAGGTTTACCACAACCAATTGCTGACGCAGCAAAGCTGCTAACTAAAGAAATTACGAAGCCTACTATAGCTAACTATTCTCCTTATTTTTTAGCTCCTGTCTTTAGCTTTATTTTGGCTCTATTGCTATGGCAGCTTTATCCCAGGCTATATTCTGTTTCATATTTCAAGTGAGGAATTCTGTTTTTTTTATGTGTCTCGGGTATAAATGTATACGGAACCCTCTTGGCCGGCTGAGCATCTAATTCTAAATACGCGTTATTAGGAAGATTACGAGCAATTGCTCAGACTATTTCTTATGAAGTCAGAATGGCGTTAGTGTTATTATTTCCTTTATTTATAGTGGGAAGCTTCAACTTTATAGAAATTAAGGAATCTCAGGAATTTATTTGATTTTCATTTCTTATAATTCCAGTATCTTTAATATGGTTTGTGACTTGTGTTGCAGAAACTAATCGAGCTCCTTTTGATTTTGCCGAAGGAGAATCTGAGTTAGTTTCTGGTTTTAATATCGAGTATGGTGCAGCGGGGTTTGCTTTAATTTTTTTAGCTGAGTATGCTAACATTTTAGTAATAAGATTGTTTTCTGCCCTACTTTTCTTTGGGGGAAGCTCATTTCTAGTTATTGAAAGAGACTTAGGTTTTATATCAAAAGTACTCTTTTTTGCATTTGCTTTCATCTGAGTGCGAGGAAGATATCCTCGTTTCCGATATGATTTACTTATGAATCTGACATGAAAAGGATTTCTTCCTGCTGCATTAGCATTTTTATTATTAATTGGCTCCTTAACTCACTGTATATACTTCTAGCAATTAAAACAACGAAATTATAGTTTAATTAAAATATTAGCATTGGAAGCTAAAGAATAGGTTATAATCCTATGTTTCGAAATGAGGGCCTTAATCGTTTTAAGTATAACTTTTTCAAGACTTTTAATACTTCCGTTGATAACCCAACCTTTAAGTCTTGGGCTTATTATTATAGCATCAACTTTATTCATATGTATCATTAGGGCTATGACTCTATCTTCATGGTATGGTTACATTTTATTTTTAATTTATGTAGGGGGATTACTAGTAATATTTTCTTATGTAGCAGCCCTGTCTCCTAATATTTTATTTGGAAGTGGAACGCCTTTATTATTTTTTTTTATAGCAACATTTTTTTTATCACTGATTATGTATTTTTACCCATTAGTCGATCTGTCTTCAATTGACCATCTAGCTAGGTACAATAAACTTAAGTTTTTAAAAATATATGGGGTCGAAATTGTCTCTCCACATATAGTTTCGATTCTTATTGGTTTAGCGATTATTTTATTGATTAATCTTGTAGTGGTAGTAAAAATTTGCTATTATCAACGAGCTTCACTTCGTCCATTCAGAAACTAAAGTAATGCGAAGTCCTATTCGAAAAATTCATCCGGTTTTAAAAGTAATAAACGGAGCGTTTGTAGACCTGCCGGCTCCTTCAAATTTATCAATTTGATGAAACTTTGGTTCGCTTTTGGGCCTCTGCCTAGTGATGCAAATCGTTACTGGATTATTTCTAGCTATGCACTATACGGCTCATGTAGACCTAGCCTTTAGTTCCGTTATACATATTAGACGAGACGTAGTGTATGGATGGCTTCTCCGAGCTCTTCATGCTAACGGTGCATCTTGATTCTTCATTTGTATTTATTTACACATTGCACGAGGAATGTATTATGGTTCTTATTTATATCTACACACATGAAATTTAGGAGTTGTTTTACTACTCTTAACTATGGGAACTGCGTTTTTAGGCTATGTTCTCCCATGAGGTCAAATATCTTTCTGAGGAGCTACCGTAATTACTAATTTATTATCTGCAATCCCTTATGTTGGAAAAATACTAGTAGAATGGGTATGGGGAGGATTTGCAGTTGATAATGCCACCTTAACTCGTTTCTTTGCTCTTCATTTCCTTCTTCCATTTGCTATTGCAGGATTGGCTATTCTTCATATGCTCTTTTTGCATGAAACGGGATCTAATAACCCCTTAGGGTTAAATAGTGACGGAGAAAAAATTCCATTTCATTCTTATTATACTTTTAAAGACTTAGTTGGATTCATTGTAGTTATTTTCTTATTGTCAATGTTAGCATTATTTAGACCCCAATTACTTACAGACCCTGAAAATTTTATTCCCGCTAATCCTTTAGTTACCCCAGTTCACATTCAGCCGGAATGATATTTTCTTTTCGCTTATGCTATTTTACGTTCTATTCCGAATAAACTAGGAGGAGTAATTGCCCTAGCCGGTTCTGTTCTAATTTTATTTATTTTGCCTTTTACACATCAAGCTAAATTCCGTTCGATGGCTTTTTATCCACTAAATCAGATTTTATTTTGATCATACATTTCAATCTTCTTTATTTTGACTTGAATTGGTGCTTGCCCGGTAGAAACTCCATATGAACAAATTGGTCAAGTATTTACTGTTTTATATTTTTCATACTTTTTGATTTACCCAATAGCGCAAAAATTGTGGGATAAAGTTTTAGATTATTAAAACTAAAATAAGTTGTGTCCTGGGGAAAAACTTGTCTTGAAAACGAGTTTAAAGTGTTCAATTCACTTGACAACTTAACAACAAAAATATTTTATTTACCTTTGGCTTACAAGACCATTGCTCTTAATTAAGCTATTGTTGCATTAGCAAGAAATGAGAACATTTAATTTAACTTTACTGAGAATATTTGGTGTCTTTATAGCCTTACTAACTTTGTCATTTCAATATAAGCATCTTTTGGGCATTCTTTTAAGATTAGAAGCTGTCACAATGAACTTATTTATTTTAATATTCTCATTATCCACTAATATTTCTTTCAGGGGAGAGACTTCTCTAATTCTTATTACTTTAGGAGCATGTGAGGCTAGATTAGGATTATCTATTTTGGTCGCTATTATTCGTGCTGAGGGAAATGACTACGTCTCAAGATTTTCTATACATAAGTGCTAAGTTTAATAATCCTTAGGTCTACCTTATTATTTGTGCCCTCTTCTAAATGATCATGGTATCATAAAATGTGGTCTTTGGCTATTGCCAGCTTGCTTTCTATATTTCATCTATTTACTCCTTTCTTTAATTATGAGTCTTTAAATTCACTAATAAGTTATGATTCAATATCTATACTTCTGGTCTCTTTAACTCTGTGAATTTCACTTATAATGATACTAGCCAGTCAACACAGTGTAAAGATTTCAAACAACAATCCCTATATATTTTCAAAGTTTATTCTTGTTTTAAACTTAATTTTAATTACCACGTTCTTGTCCTCTAGAAGTCTTCTCTTTTATTTTCTATTTGAGGCTTCCTTAATCCCTACCCTGATGTTAATCCTAGGTTGAGGATATCAACCAGAACGTCTTCAAGCTGGAATATATATAATGATTTATACTGTTGCTGCTTCACTTCCTCTATTACTAACGGTTTTATGGGCGACTCAAAAATTGTACTCTAGAGAAATACTAACAATCAGTAGTCTACGTTTACACTTATATACAGTAGATAATACATGATCTTGAAATTTCTTGAGAATATTATTGTTTACCGCTTTTTTGGTAAAACTTCCCATATTCTCTGTTCATTTGTGATTACCAAAAGCCCATGTAGAAGCACCAGTAGCAGGATCTATAATTTTGGCAGCCGTTCTTTTGAAACTAGGAGGATATGGAATTCTGCGATTCTATCAGTATTTCAATTTCATTACCTCGCAGATAATTATCATTATATTTTCCTTGGCTATTTGAGGAGGTGTATTAACTAGAATCATTTGTTTTCGACAAATTGATCTAAAGTCATTAATTGCTTATTCCTCAATTGGCCATATATCGTTAATATTGGCAGGAGTTTTCTCAAATAGATCCTGAGGATGAAGAGGAGCTTTAGTTCTTATGCTGTCTCATGGATTCTGTTCCTCTGCTTTATTTGCTTTAGCAAATTATACCTACGAGAAAACTCATACTCGGAGACTATTTTTGAGAAAAGGAATACTTATGCTAATTCCGTCATTAGCCATGTGATGATTTCTTTTTTGTATCATAAACATAGCTGCTCCTCCGAGAATCAATCTACTAGGGGAAATTATGATTTTTCCTTCTACTATTTTTAGTTCAAGGTACTATTTAGTTTCATTAGGTTTAATGAGATTCCTAGCAGCCTTATACAGAATATATTTATATACTTCTACTCAGCACGGAGGAAATCCTAAATTTACCAAACCATTTAGACAATTTAAAAGTTCTGGATTCACATTATTCTTTTGCACTGAATTCCGGGGAATATTTTAATCCTAAAAAGCGAACTCATTTCAATGTGAGTCTGTCAAGTTAGTTTAATTTAAAACATCAGCCTGTGGATTTGAAAATAAAAGTCTATTTTACTTGACCATGTCTATAAAATTAAAATCTTCCTCTATTAGATCACTATTTTTAATCTTTTACAGAATTTTTTTACTCCCCTTTACAATCATATTTTTTATAAGAGATCAAAATATCCTTCTTGAATGAATAATTTTCCAAATAAGTTCCTGCTCCATAACATTTATACTTATTTTTGATCCTATTAGGTTGAGATTTAGAAACACTGTTTGTCTGATTTCAGGATGTGTAATATTGTTCTCATCCAGTTATATATCTCATGACCCTTTTTTAAAACGATTTACCTGGCTCGTTATACTATTCGTTTTATCGATAAATCTTTTAGTATTCATTCCTAGATTACCTGCTCTTCTTTTAGGTTGAGATGGGCTCGGAATTGTTTCCTTCGCTTTGGTAATTTACTATCAGAATACAAAATCATTAGGAGCTGGGATAATTACTGTTTTAGCAAATCGAATTGGGGATGTAATAATTCTTATCTCAATTGGTTTACTTGTGCTTCAAGGTCATTGATCTATTATTTCAATGTGGGATTTTCATCTCACAGCCTATACAGCTTTTACGTTAACTTTAGCCGCTATAACTAAGAGGGCCCAGATTCCGTTTTCGAGATGACTTCCTGCAGCAATAGCAGCACCAACTCCAGTTTCAGCGTTAGTTCATTCCTCTACCTTAGTAACTGCAGGGGTTTTTCTAGTTATTCGCTTTTTTCCATTCTTAAGTACGATCTCTGGATTTAAATCCGGGCTATTGTTTATTTCCGTTCTAACCCTTCTAGTAGCAGGAATTGGAGCCAACTATGAAAACGATTTAAAGAAAATTATTGCCCTCTCTACATTAAGCCAATTAGGAGTTATAATAATGAGTTTGGGAATAGGGATGCCTTATTTAGCTCTATTTCACTTATATACTCATGCCTTGTTTAAAGCTTTATTATTTTTGTGTGCAGGAATGATCATCCATAACAGTTCAAATACACAAGATATTCGACACATAGGTCTGCTCTTTTCGCAGGCACCTCTCACCGTTACCTCCATAAACATTGCTAATTTATCTTTATGTGGAGCACCATTTTTAAGTGGGTTTTATTCCAAGGATCTAATTTTGGAAGTATCACTAGCTAATCCTACTAATTTGATTATAATTTTATTAATCTTTTTAGCTACTGGAATAACTGCAGCTTACTCTCTTCGACTATCATTGTGCTCTTTATGGGGTGCACCCAAGAACTCATCCTATCATGGTAAACAAGAGCTTGACCCTTATGTAAATTGAGCAGTTACTATTTTAAGATTAGCTGCCATCGCAGCGGGGTTTGCTTTACAAAACACCTTTTTGGGTTTTAACCCTTTTCCACTTATTTTGCCACTTTTTTTGAAGCTGTTGACTATGTTTGTAATCATCATAGGTTTATTTATTTCCTTTGTTGCTTGAGAAGCTAATTATCAAAGCAACTCAATAACCAAAATAAAATTCTTTTTTTCTACAATGTGATTCCTAGCTCCGATCTCTGCCCAACCTCTTACTAAATTCTCAATAGTTTTAGGAACCAATTTAATAAAGTCTATCGACATAGGTTGATTAGAGATCTTAGGAGGTCAAGGAAGAAATTTTTTAACATCAGAAACTTCAAAGGTTAATCAAAACATTCAACTTAAGTCCTTTAATTTTTTTATTATCTTCATTCTTCTAGCCGCAGGATTTATTCTTTACCTAATCGTTTAGACGTTGATAGCTTAAAGATTAGAGCGTAGCACTGAAGATGCTAAGGTAGCAACATTGCTTCAAAGTAACGGGAATGGGATTGAATAAAATATATAGCTCATTTTGGCGCGATTTTGCCAAAATGAGCTATATATTTTATTCAATCCCATTCCGTTACTTTGAAGCAATGTTGCGAAATAAATTGGGGACAACTTATAATTGTGCATATGGCGCGAAATCCATTTCATTTAGTCGAATTTAGTCCTTGGCCTCTAACTGGTTCAATAGGAGCACTTTTTCTGACATCAGGCCTAGCAGGCTGATTTCATGGGCACGGTTTTATAATAGTTGTTTTAGGTTTAATTTTGGTTGGAGTAACCATAATTCAATGATGACGAGATGTTATTCGAGAAGCTACTTTTCAAGGATTTCATACTATTCAAGTCTCAAAAGGACTCCGTTGAGGGATAATTTTATTCATTGTGTCTGAAGTTTGTTTCTTTTTCGCTTTTTTTTGAGCTTATTTCCACAGAAGTTTAGCCCCGAGACCGGAATTAGGTTCTTGTTGACCTCCTGCTGGAATTGTCCCTTTAAATCCTTTCGAAGTTCCTTTATTAAATACGGGTGTACTGCTAGCCTCTGGTGTCACAGTAACCTGAGCTCATCATAGCTTGATAGAAGGAGACAATCTCGGCGGATTGCAAGGACTTATTGCAACAGTAATCTTAGGGGCATATTTTACGTTTTTGCAAGGAGGTGAATATTATGAAGCTTCTTTTACAATTGCGGACGGGGCATACGGATCAAGATTTTTCGTAGCCACGGGATTTCATGGTTTACATGTTCTTATTGGTAGAACATTTTTATTAGTTTGTTTAGTTCGAGTCTGACTGCAACATTTTTCTACTGGGCACCATTTCGGTTTCGAAGCCGCTGCTTGGTATTGACATTTTGTTGATGTTGTTTGATTATTTTTATACCTGTCTATTTATTGATGAGGATGCTAGAATTTAAGTTCTTAGATGACTGAGGGCAATAAGTGTTAGATTTTTAATCTAAAAACGGTAGAAATTAATATACCTCTAAGAATTTGTACATAATTGACTTGATACTTTAAAGTAAAAGGCCTGATTTGCATTTAGGTAATAAGTTGAATAACTTTCGGGTCATATAAAAAGCGAAATATATTGCATTCGGTTTCGGCCCGTATCTTGGAGGTGTGAGTCCTTCTTTATATTAAATAAATGAAAGCCAAAGAAAGAGGCACCTAGCTGTTAATTAGGAGACTGTAAATTGACTTACTCATTTAGAGAGTACTACGCCGGATGAACGGAAATCATTGATGTTGATTATTATGGGAGCATACATAAATCTCTAGTACTAAAAATGTTAAGAAGTTTACTAAGTAGAGTAATTGCATTAGTTCTGTCCTGCGTTGTAATAGGTTTAGGGTGAGTTCTTTCCAAACGAAGTATTAGAGACCGGGAAAAGAGATCTCCATTTGAATGTGGTTTTGATCCCATTAAATCTGCCCGTTTGCCTTTTTCTCTTCGATTCTTTTTACTGGCAATCATTTTTTTGATTTTTGACGTAGAAATTGTTTTGTTGTTTCCCATTTTAGTTAGGATAACTAGAAGAATTTCTGTGAGGTTAATGATGAGCTTCTTCATATTTCTAGTAATTCTCATTGTAGGACTATTTCATGAATGAAATGAAGGCTCATTAGACTGAGCTCAGTAGTAGAAAAAACTTGGAGTAAAACAGGGCTGCTAACTTTGTTTTGGGTAATTCGATTTTATCCTTTTTCTTATGTTTTCAAGTCTTCCATTTGGTTATATATTCTTGTTTGTTATGAGAGTTGGTTCTCTACTTTCTATTTCTTCTATCCATTGACTTAGGATTTGAGCTGGTTTAGAAATTAACTTAATTGGATTTTTGCCTTTATTAATTTATCAAAAAAATATTTCAGAGAGAGAATCTGCTGTTAAATATTTCGTTATTCAAGCCTTAGGATCTAGTCTTTTAATTTTTGGTAGTCTAATAGCATTTAATTTGTCATTTACGTGAGATCTCTATAGAAGATACTATTTTAGGACTTTTGGATTTGTTATTCTAAGAATTGGATTATGCATTAAATTAGGTGTATTCCCATTTCATTACTGGTTACCTGGCGTAATAGCCGGGTTGTCATGATTTTCTTGTTTATTATTAGCAACATGGCAAAAATTGGCTCCTTTGTTTTTGCTGTTGTGTTTTCTTGAATTAAACAAATCATATGAGATAATTTATATGTTTTGTCTTGTGAGGGCCGGTTCCAGACTGATAGGAGGATTTGGGGGTATGAATCAAACACAAATTCGTGCATTACTTGCATACTCTTCTATTGGCCACCTAGGTTGAATAGTTTTTGCAATTTCGCACAGAGAGTGAACTATAAAAATATATTTTCTTATTTATATTGTAATCTCGTTATCAATATTTATAAGGTTATGATTAAATAACTCTAGTCCTATAAAAAATATCAGTAATTTAAAAACTTCTAATATGATACAAGGAAGCATTATATTGCTTTTACTTTCGCTAGGGGGTCTACCTCCATTACTAGGTTTTATCTCTAAGTTATTAGTAATTATTATCGGGAGAAAAGGCCCGTGATTGCTAATTATTTTTGTATTAATTTTAGGTTCCTTAATAAGACTTTTCTATTATCTTAGATTATTTTTCTCATTTTTTCTAAATACGACTAAAAGGTACGGACTAAGAAATATAAGGGTAAATGGAACTATTATTGTTATAATTAACGTTTTTAATATCATTGGGGGTGTTATCATTTTGATAACTAACTTGATGAATAGAATTTATGCGATGACTATTTTCTACTA